ATAAAATACTCAGCCAGGGCTGCTCCCGTATAAGGGGCGAGGTATTGTAATGTAGCAGGTGAATCCGCCATTTCAGCTACTACAATAGTGTATTCCATGGCCCCCTCTTCATGGAAAGTAGTTACTACTTGAGCCACGGAGGATGCTCTTTGACCGATAGCTACATAAACACATATTACATCTTGCCCTTTTTGATTGAGAATTGTATCTGTGGCTACTGCTGTTTTGCCAGTCTGTCTGTCCCCAATAATTAACTCTCGCTGACCGCGCCCTATGGGGATCATCGAATCGATAGCAATAAGCCCTGTTTGAAGGGGTTCATATACGGAACGCCTGGAAATTATACCCGGAGCAGGAGATTCAATTAAGCGAGATTCCGAAGCTACAATTTCGCCTCTCCCATCAATAGGTTTAGCCAGAGCATTTATAACACGACCCAAGTAAGCCTCGCTCACGGGTATCTGAGCAATTCTTCCTGTTGCTTTTACAAAACTTCCCTCTTGTATCATCAACCCATCGCCCATTAATACAATCCCAACATTTTTGGATTCCAAATTCAGAGCAATACCCCTAGTCCCTTCTGCAAATTCGACTAATTCACCTGACATTATTCCACCAAGACCTATAATACGAGCAATCCCATCCCCCACTTGAATTACGCGACCGATATTCTCAATCCCTACTTTCCTATTATATTGTTCAATACGTTCGCGGAGAATTTTATGAATTTCGTCGACTCGAAGGGTTGCCATTAGTGTTTCTTGACTCTTTTTTTCGGAAGCAAGGGGAAAAATAATGCCTAAATTCTAAACGAAAGTAGAAGTTCAAGGTCTAATTAATTTAATTATTTCTTTGATTCTATGGCCCCTAGAATGCCAATATTAGCACGAATCGTACGGAAATGTAACTCGGTATTCAAACAACTATTCAGAGTTCCTAGAGCTCCTTGTACGGCCTGTTGGAAAACCCGTTGTCGGACCTGATTCATCGCCCTTTGTTTTTCAAAATAAAGGATTTCATTTTTAGACTTTTCTAATTGTTCCAAACTAATAGAAGTAGCATTAATCAAATTTGCTTTTTCTCGTTCTATCTCAGAGTATCCATTCATTCGATACTCATCCGCTTCTAGTTCGACTTTCTGTAATCGAACCCGAGCTTTTTCGAGCTGCTCAATGGTCCCTCTACGCAATTCTTCCGAATTTCGAATAGTACTCAAGATTCTCTGTTTTCGATTATCTAATAAATCTTTTAATGAAAGTAGATTATCTTGCTATTAAGTTTACAATTTTTATGATCTCTTCCCGAACCAAACATGAATCTTTCGATTCATTTGGCTCTCACGCTCCTTTTTTTTCTTTTTTTGCTATGGCTATTTCCATATCTTTTTTTTTATGTAATGAGCCTATCCTCTATCTTCTCTTTTCTGTTTATATTTCAATATACCGAAACCCATATTAAGAATATAAGACTAGATAAATATTAAGAGGACTCTTCCGCCTAGATAAAAATCTATCATGGTCAGCAAAGTTGTTTCTTTATTTGTATTTGCCCTTTAGTTAATAATTTCAATTTCATTAAGAAAAACTAACTAAATAAATGGAAAATGAAAATTGATAGAATTCTTTTTTTTTTCTTCAAATCCAAAAAATTTCTCTTTTTTTTATTTTATACATAGGTCGTCGATTCGGCATTGGATAAAAAAGGGCAGGGTGCCCTTCTAGTAAATAGTTCAAACCATTTTATCGATATGAGTGTTTTATATCAGATAAATTCTACATTAGCTATTTCCCGTTTAAAGCATTTCGGTACTAATACTAATATAGTTGTAGAAAGAGTACCCCTTTTTGCCTGGACTTCAAGCAGTTTAGCTTTAACCGTGTTAATGGTCTCACATTATTGGTCTATAGAGAATCAAAGTTGATTTACCAATGAGTCGCGAAATGCTATGGTTCTTCCATATGATTTCTGAATTTATTCAGAAGTAATTCGTCGAGATCGTGCACCTTTTTCTTATTTATCCAAAAAATACTAAAAAATATTTTAAAGTGCAGCCGGATAGATCCAATCTATTCTTGAAATAGACAACTCGCACACACTCCCTTTCCAAAAAAAATCAATACACCAACCACTACAGTTAGATTTATTAGATTTGTTGCTAAAATATCGGTATTAAGCCCGAAACTCCCAGCGGATGGCCAGTGAGCTAAAAAAACGAAAGAATGGGTTACATTTTTCATATGCTCTCCTCTTATAGATAGGACGAACAAAGAGCAAAGTTTTTCGATCACTTACTTCGCTCGCCCTTTTTTGATCGGTTTTTTTAATGTAATTTTTTTTAATGCAAATAGATTCAATCTAATAATTTCTTTTAGATTAAGTCTTAGGTCTCGTTTGACCTGTGAAAGACTCCTTTGTTGAAATGTTCCAAAAATTCCTAAAATAAAAGGAAAAAGACTTTCCACTGTCCTAAACTAAGGACGGGAAGGAAGAAGGCGAGCATATCCTCTAAATTGATCATCCTCAAATCAGCCCTTCCTGGGGTGGGGTATTGTCTGTCCCGATAAATAGGTAATTCCAGGAGTAATAAATAGGAGTAAAGTATTGATATAATTGGAATTGCAGAAGCAAATACCAATTTACTAAAAAAAGAAAAAAGTATCTAATCTAAAGGACTCATTTTCTTTTTTAGGATTAAACAAAAGGGTTCGCAAATAAAAGCGCTAGTGCCACAACTAGTCCATAAATTGTTAAAGCTTCCATAAAAGCTAGACTAAGCAATAAAGTACCTCGTATTTTACCTTCTGCTTCTGGCTGTCTCGCAATACCTTCTACAGCTTGTCCTGCAGCAGTACCTTGACCAACTCCAGGCCCAATAGAAGCAAGCCCTACGGCCAATCCAGCAGCAATAACGGAAGCAGCAGCAATTAGTGGATTCATGGTGAGTTCCTCGTGTCAAAAAAAAAAGAAATGGTTAAGGATACAATCAACCAAGAAATTCTTACTTCTAAGCTCTATTGGGGAGAAGTAACTAAAAAGTACAAATTGAAATGATAATCTGAATTGTCCGAACTACTTCGAGATCTCATTTTTAGTTTCTAATCATTAGAGGTTTGTGTAAATCCATATGATTCTCATTATTCTATTTCTCTTTCTTTCCAACCAACCACTCTTTCATTCCATTCTTCTTTCTTTACTCTTCGATATCCTTGAGTTCCTATTTTTTCCCCTATCATCTAATCCATAATAAAAGACGAAATAGAGGAAGAACCCCTATTGAAATCGACCTAATCCAAATCCAATAGGAATTAAATCAAGATATACAATTGATAACAATATGCTGCATAGAACTGGATATGGAATCCAATTCCATATAGAGGGAATTCGATATATCGGATTAGATAATGAATCTAACTTAGGAATATATAATATCCCATATACATTTGTTTCTTCTATTTTGCGTATTTTCTCATTTTCTATTGATGAATCGGATTCTAAAATCATTCCTTAAAAACCCGCACAAAAGATGACTGGACTTATAGACATTAAGGATATAGATCTAGCCTGACTCCGCCCCCCTTAATGCATATATACTTTGACAATTCCGTAATATAGTCTATTCTCTCTCCTACAACTCTAGGTTGTATATTCATACGCATTTCTAACTATTTAGTTTTCCAACCAAGCGGATTATCTGGAACCATGCATGAATTGAGCTAAGCTAAAAAAAAAGACTATTTTGAAAACTAGTCAATTCAATGATGACCTTCCATGGATTCACCTATATAGGCTGCGGCTAACGTTGCAAAAATAAGAGCTTGAATACCGCTTGTAAATAATCCAAGAAACATGACCGGTATAGGGACTACTAAGGGGACTAAAGAAACAAGAACAACAACGACTAATTCATCCGCCAATATATTCCCGAAAAGTCGAAAACTAAGCGATAATGGTTTTGTGAAATCTTCTAGGATGTTAATTGGTAAAAGAATTGGAGTTGGTTTAATATATTTCTCGAAATAACTCAATCCTTTTTTGCTAAGACCCGCATAAAAATATGCCGCTGATGTGAGTAAAGCTAAAGCAACAGTAGTATTTATATCATTCGTGGGTGCTGCTAATTCCCCATGGGGTAACTGTATAATTTTCCAAGGTAAAAGAGCACCCGACCAATTCGAAACAAAAATAAAAAGGAACATAGTTCCAATAAAGGGAACCCAGGGACCATATTCTTCTCCAATCTGAGTTTTGCTCAAGTCTCGAATAAACTCAAGCACATATTCGAAGAAATTCTGACCGTCGGTCGGGATGGTTTGTGGATTCCGAACAGCTATGATAACTGAACCTAGCAAGATAGTAATTACGACCCAAGAAGTGATGAGTACTTGGGCATGAATTTGGAAACCTCCTATTTGCCAATAGAAGTGTTGGCCTACTTCTACACCCGATATATCATAAAACCCCTTGAGTGTTTTAACGGAACATGGTATAATATTCATATTGTCCTCTGATAAAAATTGAACTTCAAAAAAGGAATTCTTTTGATTCAACCATCTCTTTCTCAACTCAGCAACTTGAAGTATTAATCTTATATTTAGGATACCAAGAAATCACATCAGATGATAATATATATCAATACCCTCTAATATATATCAATATTCCCCTTCTTTTATCTATGCAAAACAAAAAAGAATAGTAAGTGATCCCATAAATCTACGCAGTTACCCAAGAATGAACTATTCTTCTTAATCAACGATTTCTTATATAGAGAGAACGGCCCTCACAAATTGCAAATACTAATTTGTTAAGAATCAATCGAATTGAAGTCATAGTGTCATCGTTGGCTGGAATCGATATATTTGCGAGATCTGGGTCACAATTTGTATCGACTAAAGAAATAGTAGGAATCCCCAAAATGGCACATTCCTGAAGAGCTATATACTCTTTTTGCTGATCAAGGACGATCACAATGTCCGGCAACCTCGTCATATATTTGATCCCGCCGAGATATCTTTGCAAGGTAGATAATTTTCTCTTCAAGATTGCCACATCTCTTTTTGGGAGATGGTGGAATTTTCCCATCTTTTCTTCTGCTCTTAAGTCTCTAAATTGAGAAAGTCTAGTTTTCGTAATCGACCAATTCGTTAACATACCACTGAACCACTTTTTATTAACATAATGACAACGAGCCCTTATTGCAGCTGATGCTACTAAATCCGCTGCTCTTTTTTTGGTACCAACAATTAAAAAGCTTTTTCCCTGACTTGCTGCATCAAAAACTAAATCACAAGCTTCTGATAAAAAACGAGCCGTTCTAGCGAGATTTGTAATATGAGTACCTTTACGCTTTGCCGAGATGTAAGGGGCCATTTTAGGATTCCATTTCTTAATACCATGACCAAAATGAACTCCCGCTTCTATCATCTCTTTCAAATTGATGTTCCAATATCTTCTTGTCATTTTTTCCACACTTCCTTTTGATTTTTTCTTTTTTTTTTCATCCTACCATTCCATTACGGAATTTATTTCTTTTTTTTTTTTGAAAATTAAGAAAGAGCCGAAATAGCTTGAAATAAATAATAATTGTTCCGATGTAACCTTCCACTGAGAATTGGCTATTGATACATGGTATAAACGTAACCTTAATGAATTAACTGACTTCTTTTACTTATTAAAATAAAAATCTAAAATCTGACCTGTTAGTGTTCTAAGGTCAAAAGTCTAGTTTAAATAAAAAAATCTGCTTTATGTATCCTTAAATCGTATAAATGGGGGTTCTGATGTCTCATAGAAATTGTTTGTTACATCAGAATCAGAAGAAACTAATTCTGTATGGAGAAACAAAATATCTCTCATTTCCGACGCGAATAGATTTTTTTTTTGAATTTCGAAATAAAGGTTCTTGTCTTGTGGGGAATGATGCACAAATTTTTGGAATCCGGTACCAACAGGTATAATCCCCCCCAGAACTACGTTTTCTTTCAGGCCTTTCAACCAATCAATACGACCTCGTAGGGCAGCTTTTGCTAAAACTCGAGCAGTTTCTTGAAAACTTGCTTCAGATATGAAACTTTGGGTATTCAGGGAAGCCCTTGTTATTCCCAATAAGATTGCCCGATAATAGACCGATTCATCCAAAGCTCGTCCTGCTCGTTCTGCTCGTAATAGTCCGATTAATTCCCCAGGTGAAAAAACATTAGACATTCCATCTTCGGAAACCCGCACTTTTGATGTTACTTGGCGTATAATAATCTCTATATGTCTATTATGGATCTGTACCCCTTGGGATCGATAAACCTTTTGGATCTTATTAACCAAAGAGATACGACTTTGGGCTATGGTTAGCTCAGCTCCAATCAAGAATCCCCAGGGGACCCCAAGAATTCTTGGTATACGCTCATTCCAATCCTCAATTCTCCTTTCGAGATTCGGCGATAGTGAATCAATTGAACGCGCTTCAAAGATTTGTTCTACTTTTGGAAGACCTTGCGTTATGTCACTAGATCTCGATTTTTCATATATAAACGTAACTAACCTATCTCCTTTGTAAAGGATTTCTCCATAATGACCATGAACAGTTGCTCCTGTAGTGGCCAAATAAGGCTTAGCTGCTCTTATAACAAAGGAATCAATATTAACAATGAAAATTTGACCAGATTTTTTTATGTGCGATTTAAATAGACATACATTTTCGCAAATAAATTGTCCAAGGTGAATTATTGCCGATGTCTCCTCCCAAGAATCATGATGGAGAAAGTGCCAATTCAAATGGAATGGATCCAACATGATGTTACTATCGAAATTCGAAATCCTTTGATTTTCATCTATTAAAGAGTATTTAAGCCCTTGAAGTACTTGGAGGGTTTGTTTCAAATTGTCAAGGAACAAATATTTTTTTAACAGGATCTGATTATGCGTTAGTAAATAGTAAGATGAAGAAAAATTCGATATACTAGGTACAATAGCGGCTAAGGGCCCAAAAATATCTCGAATAGGAATTCTAGGATTCGATTCTTTTACCGCATTGGGATATTTCGAATTCTTGAATAAACCAATTCGAGAACAGTTGGATGCCGACAAAATCATCAAAGATTGGTATTCTTTATTTCGATTCAACAAGGTGCCAATAGCTTCTTGATGTTGGCTAAGTGATTGAATCTTCGCCTTGGAATAAAAGGAATTGGTGCGATCTAACCTATTATTGGGAATCGGTCCTGCACTTGTCCTATCATACCTTCTTCGTGTATACGAAATAGTGGACTTGACTAACTCAATTCTTAGGAAATCGCGAATCAGATCATTTGCTCTTACCTCAACAAGGGAAGCACGAGCCTCCTCTTTTTCTTCTTGTTCCCAATTCACTACTAAGCAAGTTCGAACAAATTGACTATTCGTATGATAAATTCTTTGAGTTAACTTGCTATTTTCATGAGAAATAAAATTGACAAGTCGAAGTTGGAAATTATCCTCTTCTTGCAAGAGATCTTGCGGGAAAAGTGTTGCTAAATTTCTCCCTTCGTCCATTTCATATGCGACTGCAGGTCGAACCGAAACAAAATACTTTTCCTTGCTCTTGAGAATTTTTTTCCGTTGAACATAGACCCAATTTTTCCTTTTTTTTGATTCCTTAGAATCTTTCTTTTCTCTTTCTGGTGGTATCAAACTACCACCTAATATCTTATCCGCCTCTTCAGGAAAATGCATATCTCCGGAAAAGATTTTGAGTTCCGTATGGCTTTTTTTTCTCTTCACTCGGACCAATCCACCTAGTCGACTTCTTGTATTTTTTGTGAGTTGTGTATCCACTCCAATGATACTATTATCAAGTACCTTTAGGGATGAGGATCTCGGCAAGATATGCAGTTCTTGAAGAATGAAAAAAAACCGATCTAGTTCTTTTTGGTATTTTAGACTAAATTCTTTTGTTCCTCGATGCTCAATCAAACCCTCTTTTTTTAAGATGGAATCTTCCTCTGGGCTCCCGTATTCGTCCTCTGAGTCTTCTTCTGAGTCTTCCTCTAAAGTCCCATATTCGTCCTCTGAGCTTTCCTCCGGGCTCCCATATTCGTCCTCTGAGTCTTCCTCTAGAGTTCCATATTCGTCCTCTCGGGTTCTATATTCGTTCTCTGGGCTCCCATATTCGTCTTCTGAGTCTTTCTCTCCAGTCCTATATTCATCCTCTAGGATCCCATATTCGTCTTCTAGGGCTTCATATTCGTCCTCTAGGATCCCATATTCATCTTCTAGGGTTTCATATTCGTCCTCTCGAGTCCTATATTCGTCTTCTAGGGTTTCATATTCTTCCTCTCGGGTCCTATATTCGTTCTCTGGGCTCCCATATTCGTCCTCTGAGTCTTCCTCTCGAGTCCTATATTCGTCCTCTAGGGTCCTATATCTAAATTTAACAATTCCTGAACCCTTTTTATCTTTTCTGTATCGTGGATCGTCAAAATAAGCAAAAATAGTATTTCTACGTAAAACACCCATAAAGGGTATTTCAATCGAAATCCCCAAACAGGATATTAGTTCTTTCTCTTGTTCTTGATGATATTGTAATGGAATGACGAACCCATTTCTTCGCTTTTTCGCCAACAAATCCGAATTATCTTGAAGAATAGAAGGATAGACAAAATTCCAATGGCCATTGGACATGATTCGATCCGGCGTTGAATAATCAAGAATTTCCCTATCTTTTTTACCAAAAGTATCCAACAGTCTATGTCTTACTTGATCATTAGCCATTGAGAGGTCAAAGAGATATCTTCCGTCAACAGAAAAAGAATAAGTATTCATTTGATCTTGATCCTTGTGGAGCGAAAAAGACGCTATACTGGATCTGCACATACTTACTGACAATATCCATAAATGGCTTGTTTTTGGTAATCGACGAAGATTACCATATTGATATTCGGGCGCATGGTAAACATCAGTACTCCAGTGCATTTCCCCGTCTGATTCGGAATAAATATGCTTTTGTACTTTTTCTTTAAAATGCAAAGTGGACGTTCCGGCACGAATCTCCGCAATTACTTGTTCGGATTCTACATACTGATCATTTTGCACTAGAATCAAGCTTTTTGAGGGAATATTCACACTATATAGAATATCCTGACTCTGAATAGTTACATGCAAGTCTATATAACATAGAAAAGCAGGCTGCCCATGACGGGTACGTGTGGGGTGAACCAAATCTTCATTGAATTGGATTTTTCCATTCGAAGGGGATCGTACAAGGTCGGCAGTACCCCCTGTGAATACTCCGCCAGTATGAAAAGTTCTTAATGTTAGTTGAGTCCCTGGCTCCCCAATTGATTGACCTGCAATAATACCTACGGCTTCCCCCAATTCGACCAGATCGCCATGAGTGGGACTCCGACCATAACATAATTGACAGATCCAAGATGTGCTCCGGCAAGTAAAGGGGGTTCTAATATATATTGGTTGTGCTCGAAATGGTTGTGCTCGAAAGGCAGTTATGAATCGATTGACTAATCCAATTCCAATATCTTGATTTCGAGCGGCAATGCATCGTGAACCAATATATATATCGTCTGCTAATACACGACCAATTAGTGTTTGGACAAAAAGTTTTTCCGTCATCCCATTTTGAGGACTCAAAGAAATACCTTGGATAGTACCACAATCTCTTCTACGCACAATAATATGTTGAACTACTTCAACAAGTCTACGTGTAAGATATCCAGCATCCGCTGTTCGTACAGCAGTATCTACAACCCCTTTGCGGGCTCCGTAGCAGGAAATTATATATTCTGTCAAAGAAAGTCCCTCGCGTAAATTGCTTTGAATAGGTAAATCAATCATTTGTCCTTGAGGATCCGCCATTAATCCTCTCATACCTACTAATTGGTGTACCTGAGATGCATTTCCTCTGGCTCCTGAAAAAGACATTAGATAGACTGGATTAGAAGGATCCGTTATCCGAAAATTCGAATTCATTTCTTGTTTCAAATATTCACTTGTAGCATACCATATCTCAACGGATTGGCGTAATTTTTCTACCGCGTGTACAGCCCCATAATAATAGTGTTTCTCCAAAAGAAAACTCTGTTGTTCCGCGTCTTGCACTAACCATCCCTTAGATGGTATTGTTAAAAGATCCTCGATTCCTAATGAAATCGATGTAGTAGTGGCTTGATGAAAGCCCAGAGTCTTTATTTGATCCAGTATATGGGATGTATATCCCATTCCGAAATGATCTATTAATCTGCTAATAAGTCGTTTCATAGCAGTTCCGTCTATCTCTTTATTATGAAAGACCAGATTGGCCCGTTCCGCCATACATAAGTACCCCCTTTTTCGGCTGAGTAGGATTCGACAATTGCTGAGTAGGATTCGACAATGGGCCTGAGTCAGTGATTCGAAAATTTAATTAACTTCCTTTCCTTAATCTCAATCTGGATTCGCGCGGCAAAAATGATGATACTAGCGAAATCGGAATGCCCCCCGAAAGGGAGGGGCATCGCCGAATCTAACTTCCTTGTTTAGATAGTGTATGAATAGGCCTGACTAAATCCTTGTATGGCTTCCTCTATTTCTCTATAAAAAGAAATATGACCAAGAGTGCTTCGAATGTATATAGAACGGATTTCTTTTTTTCTATTTCCCACTATTAGATAGTGGGCATAAATCTCATGATAAGTCCCCAAAGATTCATATTGAACTTCAATCGGAACTTCTCTTGACCCAATGACGCGTTGATCTAGTTTCCATCGGAGCCACAAGGGACTGTCTAAACTGATTCGTTTCTGTCTATAAGCTCCCAGTGCATCATAGGAATTAGAAAAATGGGGTTCTTTATCTTTTGTATACTTATAATTATTATTATTGTAATTTACTTTTTGATTTGGATAGTTTGCGCAACTATTATATCTATTTGCACAAATACCCCGACGGTTTCCAATCGTTAATACATAAAGTCCGATAAGCATGTCTTGGGTCGGTACGCAAATAGGATCCCCAATAGCGGGAGATAGGAGATTCATATGAGAAAACATAAGTAAACGGGCTTCCGCCTGAGCTTCCAAGGATAAAGGTAGATGAACAGCCATTTGATCCCCATCAAAGTCCGCATTGAAACCCTTACACACTAATGGGTGTAAACAAATAGTACGCCCCTCCACTAAAGTAGGTTGGAAGGCCTGTATGCCTAATCTATGCAGGGTAGGTGCTCTATTCAACAGTACAGGATGTCCCCGCATAACTTCTTGAAGTATTTCCCATACAATGGGTTCCTTTTCCCAAATTTTCCTTTTAGCAATCCTGACATTAGAAGTAGCGCGTTTCGTGATTAAATCGCGAATTACAAATAGCTGAAAAAGCTTTATTGCTATCTCTAGAGGTAATCCACATTGATGTAATGAAAGCGAAGGACCCACAACAATGACAGAACGCCCCGAGTAATCGACCCGTTTTCCAAGCAGAGTCTCGCGAAACCTTCCCTCTTTACCTTCAATTACATCTGAAAGTGATTTGTATACTTTATTGTGACCATCCCTCGTTGGTTGCCCGCGGGACCCACTATCAAGAAGTGTATCCACGGCTTCTTGTACCAATTTTTCCTGGCACATTACTAAATCTGCTGGCGCTAATTCACTTCTTTTTAATAGATAGGCAAGGTTGTTGTTCCGACGAATAACTCTCTTATAAAGTTCATTAATATCCGAAGTCACTACTTTATCCCCAGACCTATAAACAATGGGTCTCAATTCGGGAGGAAGAACTGGTAATAAGCACAAAACCATCCATTCTGGTTCTACATTTGTTTGAATAAAATGTTTCGCCAATTGCATGCGTCTAATCAAAAAAACTTTTCTTATTCGTCTTTTTCTATCTTCCCATTCATCTCCACTATACCCCTCGTCTTCTAATTCCTTCCATTCGACCAAGGAATTCTCTATAATAATTCGCAAATCCAAATCTGCTAATTGTTCTCTAATAGCACCTGCTCCTGTCGCAATTTCCCGATTTCGAAATGTTGCAAAGCCTGGGGTAGAAAAAAAGGGAGAAATGCTGTGGTTACAGGATGCAATTTCATCTTCGAATAAACCTCGTAATCGTAAGAAAGTAGGTTTTTTAGCGCTGGGCCTAGCAAAAGAGAAATCGCCGTATACTAGGCCCTCCAATTTCTTAAGGGGTTTATCTAAAAGGTTCGCGATATAACTAGGAAGACCTTTCAAATACCACACATGAGTCGCGGGACATGCGAGTTTGATGTATCCCATTTGATATCTTCGTATCCGAGAATCAACAAATTCTACCCCGCATTTTTGGCAAAATCTTTCCTCTTCGTTTTCAGCTCCGCTCGCTCGAGAATTTCCACAAGCACAAATTCCGCTTTTTATGGGTCCAAAGATTCTTTCGCAAAACAATCCATCTTTTTCTGGTTTATCGGTTTTATAATGAAAAGTAGAGGGCCTTGTGACTTCGCCAACGACTTCCCCATTAGGTAGGTTTTTGTTAGCCCAAGCCTTTATTTGTTGAGGGGAAACGAGTCCAATTTGAAGTTGTTGATGTTTATATTGGTCAATCATAAATAAGAAAAGAATTTATATTTATTCCGATCAAACTTCCTCCCTATTAACCTGGAAGTTCTTCTCAGATACAAGGAAATGATTCAGTTCTAGAGCCAAAGATCGTAGTTCTCGAACGAGCACTCGAAAAGATTCTGGAGGATACTCGTGATTAGGTACTCTTTTTCCCCAGATCGTAGCATTAAGTATTTCTTGGCGAGCTATAAGATGATCAGATTTATAAGTAAGTATCTCTTGTAAAATATGAGCAACACCAAATCCTTCTAAAGCCCAAACTTCCATTTCTCCTACTCGTTGTCCCCCTTGCTTGGCTCTTCCTCTAACGGGTTGTTGTGTAACAAGTGAGTAGGGCCCAGTAGAACGTCCATGGATTTTCTCATCAACTTGATGAATTAATTTTAAGATATAGGACTTCCCTATTAGAACAGGTTGTTCGAAGGGGTCTCCTGTTCTTCCATCAAATATTCTGCTTTTTCCCGGGTACTCGGGTTCAAATACCCATGGATTTTTTGTTTGTTTACTGGCTTCATATAATTCTGAAAACACAAGTTTTCTTGAAGCCTCTTGCTCATATCTCTCATCAAAGGGTGCTATTCTATAATGTTTCTTTAGCAGATCCCCGGCTAATCCGAGCGAGCTTTCAAATATTTGTCCCACATTCATTCGTGAGGGTACTCCTAAGGGATTGAAGACCATATCAACAGGTGTTCCATCTTGCAAATAGGGCATATCTTGCCTGGGCAAAATTTTGGAAATGATCCCCTTATTCCCGTGTCTTCCGGCTACTTTATCCCCAACTTTGATTTCGCGTTTCTGTAAAATATATACACGAACCATTATGTCTAGGGGGTCCCTCTGGATCCATTTCACATCGATAACGCGCCCTCTTCCACCTATAGGTAGTTTGAGAGAAGTTTCTTTTGAAGTGGATACCTCAAGGCCAAATATGGCCCGTAATAACCCAGCTTCCGCGATATACGACGATTCGCTCGCTATCTGAGGCGTTAATTTACCTACTAAAATATCGCCAGTTTCTACCCAGGATCCCAACCTAACAACTCCATTTCTGTCCAAATTGCGGAGTAAATGTTCTTCTAGATGTGGTATTTCTTTAGTAATTTTTTCAGCGGAGCCTTGGCTTGTCGTATCCGTCTGAATTTCATATTTTCGGATGTGAAAAGAAGTATAAATATCCTCATATACCAAACGTTCGCTAATTAGTACTGCGTCTTCAAAATTGTAACCTTCCCATGGCATATAAGCTACTAATACGTTTTTTCCTAAAGCAAGTTCCCCACCAACTGTAGCAGCTCCCTCCGCTAAAATTTGTCCTTTTTTAATGGATTTACCCCGCAGAACCCGAGGTTTTTGGTGCATACAAGTATTTTTGTTAGAGCGCCGATGGGTAACTAAAGGAATACTTATAGTCTTCCCACTACTTGATAAAAGGATCTTGTGACTATCAGTAGAAATGATCTTTCCCTCGCGTTCGGCTATAACGGAAACCCTCGAATCTAGAGCTGTTTGGCGTTCCAATCCAGTTCCAACAATGCACTTCTCGGACCGAGAAAGCGGAACTGCTTGGCGCTGCATATTAGAACTCATTAAAGCCCGATTCGCATCATTATGCTCAATAAAAGGAATGAGAGAACCTCCAATAGAAAAATATTGGAAAGGAAAAATACTTCTAACATGAATCTGTTCCCATGCAATAGTCAGGAATTCTTGACGGTATCTAGCTGGAACAACCTGTTCTTCCTGAATACCCTGATTCAAGGACAAAGAATTTCCTGCTGCTATCATATAATATTCATCTCTATTTGGTGATAAATAAACCACCTGTCTCTCTTTTTTTTCTTTTGCTTTCTCAGATATTTCATAAAAGGGACTCTCTATGGACCCCCACCAGTGGTCAATTCTCGCATGAATAGCTAAGGATCCAGTAAGTCCAACATTGATTCCTTCGGACGTGTCAATTGGACAAATACGCCCATAGTGACTCGGATGAATATCTCGGCTCCGAAAACTTGCAGTTCTCCCCGTCAATCCTCCAGGACCCAAACAACTCACTTTTCGCCCATGAACAGTTTGTGTCAATGGATTGGTTTGATCAAAAACTTGAGATAAGGGGTATGTGCCAAAAAAGGTCTCATAAGTAGTTATTAATAAAATCGAAGTTGAAGTTGGAGTTACCAAAGTTTGTGGAGTCGGTTTCGATTGACGTATGAATACTCTACGGATAGTTTTTTGAACCGCATGTTGTAAACGACCAAGAGCCAGTCCGAATTGATCTTGTAACAGATCCGCAACCGAACGAATACGTTTATTTTTCAAGTGATTCATATCGTCATCGTCAAGTATACCCGTTCCAAATTTCATTCCAATCAAATGATCCGTAGCGGCCAATACATCTCGTGGTAACAAGAATGTATTGTTCTGAGGTATATCAAGATTCAGTCTCCGATTCATATTTCGTCGACCAATCCTTCCTAATTCACATTTTTGTTGAAAAAATTTCTTTTGTAATTCCTCACATAAGGACTCCGAAAATACCAGGTCCCCACCTACACAAGCAAATTGTTGATAAAACTCCAAAATAGCTTTTTCTTTTGACTCAATCCTCTTCTTCTCCTTAGCATTCGGGAAAGATAAGAAAATTTCAGGGTAGGAAACATTATCTAGAATTTCTTTTAGATTCGAACCCATAGCTGATGATAGAACTAGAATAGATATCTTTTGTTTTCTACTCACGCGAGCCCATATCCTTTCTTTTTTATCAATTGCTAATTCCGATCTTCCTCCCCAATCTGATATTATAGTCCCAGTGTAGATAGAAATTCCCTTATGGTCTAATTCCGAGCGGTAGTAAATACCAGGACTTAGCAATATTTGATTGATCACAATTCGGTATATTCCATTTATTATAAAGGTTCCTAAGGAATTCATTATAGGAATGTTTCCAATAGAAATGGTTTGCTTTTGCACATCGAAACCAAAAATTAATCTCGCAGATACATATAATTCGGAAGAATAGGTGAGTGATTCATACACAGCATCCCTTTCTTTTATCGAGGGTTCTAGCAATTGATATCCTTTCGCAAATAATTGAAATGCAATTTCGTGATCTGGATCTTTAATTGTTGGAAACTTCTCAAGTTCTTCTGCCAAGCCTTGATTAATGAACCTACAAAATCCCTCGAATTGGATCTGACTAAATCCGGGTATTGTGGACATTCCCTCATTTCCATTCCGGAGCATCTTAATCTTAAGTTTCCTGTTTATCGAAGAAAAATTCCATTATCAGCTCACTCTTCATCAATCCCTATGGATCGATCTAGCAATTATGGAATCCATATTCTGTTTACTGAATCACATGAAATTCTAGGGAACTCCACATACATATTTCATATATGTATTTCATACATATGAATAGAGACAATTTCGACGAAAGTTCGAATTTGCCAGGGGTACAAATCGAATGAAAATGAATTGATAAAACATTCCTAGAAAAAAATTCTGCCACTTACACTTTATGATACTAATCAGATTGGATGGCAAAGATTTCTCATTTTATCTCCTTTCTATGAATGGGATAAAGCCATAATATAATAATTTATAAGCACTAGAAAATTTGACTTTAGTTCGATTTAGAATAGCACGCTTAGTTTAATTTCAAAAAAGAATAAGAATTTGAGGGTTCTTTTTTGTTTCGTAGTAGTAGAATTGCTAGAAAATATAGGATTTCATTGTAGAATCCTAAAATAAAGTAAGTCCTTTTTTTAAGTACATGCCAATCTAGTTATCCACCTCTCCACATATCCCTGCTTTTATCGTAATTTCACTTGGGTGGGCCAAGATGGTCAGGTCATACTCTATATCAGACCAAATTTCTTTTTTTTATTCAAGATATTTAATGCAATGAAAAATTAAAGCACGATTCCCCATAGAGATATGTACATAAGGGGGATCCATGGATAATAATGCTGTTATGGATAATAATGCTGTTCGGACCTGTAGTTTACCTATACACGGATTAGGCATAAATCCATTCTATTTTATTATGCCATTAAAAGGAAGGGGGGAGAGAATACCGATTTAAGAGTCGTTCACTACTGCAATTCAAAATGCAAAAAAAAAATAGAATTCTAGTTAATGGTTCCAATTTGTTCTGAATTTTGCAGCCTGTGACTGGAAATCCACTTTTTCTCTTTTTTCATCTCAATAGAAAGAAAAGGGAAGTTTTCTAGTGTTAGCAATGTTTGTTTTAAGATAGAATCCATCGAGGAGAATAATCGAAACTGGATTCAAAAAAAGCAGGAATCGATTTTTTGAAAAAGATTGGAAAAAAGTAAGTAGAATTAGATTCAAGATAAAAGAAAGGAGGTTTTAGTAAGAAAACCTGGATGAATACTTGCTCTTTTCTCTATTTTAGATCGGATTTTTTGGCGGCATGGCCAAGCGGTAAGGCAGGGGACTGCAAATCCTTTATCCCCAGTTCAAATCTGGGTGCCGCCTGATCAATAAAATACTTAGGCTTATAGTACTGATCGAACTCAACAAATTCGTACCCTGCATAAGTTGGGGCAAGAGAGTAACTAGGCCTGGCGATACTGGATTTTGAGAATCCATAGTTCTATCCTCAAACTAGGGTTTGTTTTGTCGGTAGTGGCCCAAACGGCTACCAATAAGGATGAGGTTGCGTTTCCTTATTCTTTTATTAATTTTAATTGATTCTTAATTGATTCGATTCGAGAATTAAAAATTACAAGGCTAAGATGTCAGAAATCTTGATATCCAAAGAGCCCCTAAGGGGCATTCTTTTTTTTTTCAATCTAAGATTGAAGAAGGGACTCCACGAAGGAATATCAAGACTTCCTAATTATCATACATTTTATTTATCATACATCTTATGCTACCTACATACACTAAAGTAAGGGCTACTGATTCTGTCGAGAATCAGATTGAATAGGCTGATCAAAAATCAATTTCGGAGTTGTGGATAAAGTCTCCTCATTCTTTCATAGAATGATAGAAGGGCTGTAGGGTTTAGGTTAAAAATAAACATAGGCAAGGTAGGTATCCAATAAATATTTATCTATCCTAATTTTATGGTATATTCTGACGTCCTTTGCTTATAAAAAAAGGGTAACAAAAGGAAGAAAAAATCTTCCTATTCCCGCGTCTTCTATTCAGGACATCATCCCCGTACTCTTTTTTAAGGAAAAGGGCTATGTATCGTATTTATACTTAATGCTCTCCAATTCTACCAGAAATCCTATAAGAATTTGTTAGGAGTAAATTCCTTGAACTGATTCATCCATAGCGTTAGGGCAGAATCCCTTTTTGACTCTGTACCCTTGATTCCACTATGATTATTGATCAATAGTAGAATAATTCATTCCTTCATAGAAATAGGAGACATAATTTACATGGATATAGTAAGTCTCGCTTGGGCTGCTTTAATGGTAGTCTTTACATTTTCTCTTTCACTAGTAGTATGGGGGAGGAGTGGACTCTAGGGATACTACTAATTGATTGAGTAGTCGAATTGTTGTATCAACTTTTTTCTTTAATTGATCGTTTTGCATTAATCATTTTGCCAAACTTTATTCTTTCTCTCTTTCTTTAGTTTTGTTTCACTCCTGTACCTGTAAGAAACTCTTGTAAGAAAGAGTCGTTCTATTCTACTATATAGAAATAGAAAGAGCGATTACAGCAATTCCAAATTTCTACTAGAAGTGACGAATGGTTAAAAAAGTTCTATACATAAGAAAATTAGACTTTCTTCCACGGAGCTATTCACAACATATCGCACACTTTCCATTTGTTTTATATTCTTTTCTTATTCTTAGAATAATTTTTATGCTCTTTTGAAGCATCTCGCCGCATGTTTAAGCATGAAAGATTCGCTGGTTTTTTCCTTTTACTTTTTTCTTTTACTTTTTACTATAGTCTATTCTCATATTATTTTTCTCTCCCTCCATGGATTCTTTCGTGAAGAATTGTCTTCGATTTTTTTATTTTGACTTGATTGAAATTAAGTGGATGCAGTGAAAAAAGAAATTGAATTAGACTACTATTTCAATCTACTAATCTATTCTATGTAGATTCAAGATAATATAATAGAAAGACTCTAAAGTGTCGTAGAAAAAACTATATGTAGTTCTTTCTACCACACTTTATGATTCCAACCAGATCCTTTCATTTAAGACTTGGATTTTTATTTTATTTAATCCCTTTTTCATTTCTTCAATGATTAATTGGAATTCCAATTAATCATTTTGGCTGACTGTTTTTACATAAATAATAAGTAAAAAGGCAGTAGGAACTAGAATAAACAGTGCAGTAGCAATAAATGCGAGAATATTGACTTCCATAACCTCTTTATTTTTTTCACAATAACTCGGGATGTAATCCCATGGAGAGGAAAAAGGGGTATCCTGTAAATTCAAGGGGAGGACTTGCATTCTGATAATACTGAATCAATTCAATATTATGAATATCGGATCTATCAAATCAATTCATGGTTGAGAGTGGAATAGTATAACATAGGAAGATCCACTTTTTCTTTTCTATATCTATAACCCACGATCTTTCTTATCTTATCCAATTTCCCTTCCTTTTTCTTATAGTTATACATACAATTATGTATGTATGTATTATATGACCGACTTTCTATGGGTCACATAGACATCCAAATAAGCAGTAGAAGTAGAAGTGAGATGGAGAAAAGAGGGCTTAAATAAAAAAAAATCGAATATTTTAATTAATTTAGGAAAAAGGGCGTTTGCTTTGCTTGGTTTTTCTTTTATTTTATTAAGTTACTATCAATATCCACTTTTGGGGTCTAAAGATGAGAACAGATCCATAAAATAAGGAGTCCGCAAATGGAATGAAAATGAGATAGATTCTTTCCAATTAGTCATTGAACATACACAAACAAAGTTGGAACTACAAAATGGAGGGGGCCTGGTTTAATCCAAAAAGTAAAGTACTAATTATATTCAATTAAATTCACTGTCTATGTCTAAGAAAAAACGAATACGATTTATGTATGGATTTCGGTAAAATACCGGTACTCTATTCCATAAGAGTCGAATAGGAAGTTAAGATGAGGATGGTATCATCATAAGGATAGAGTAATATCCTAAATTATACTAATCCAAGTATGATATGTATGTCTTTCCTTATCAACCGGGAGTAGTGAAAAAAAAAAATTCCTATAGGCCTCCCCTCCCTCTTTAATGAGAAATGCGAAATAAAAAAAGTGAAATAAGGGTGCCCCATAGGTATTTGATCTTCTCTCCTGCCCCCCCTTTTTCATGGAAAAAGGAAAGATGAATTTCTCCATTCATTGAACCCTAGTTCGGGACTGACGGGGCTCGAACCCGCAGCTTCCGCCTTGACAGGGCGGTGCTCTGACCAATTGAACTACAATCCCCGCGGGGTGTATGGCATACCTATTCTTAAATAGAACCATAAGAAGATTCGATTCGCCTGTCGTACTCTAAGAAATAGACGAATCATATACTACATACCCACATATCATATGTGGGTATAGTGAGAGTGACATAACTAGTATGTCGCGATTTTTTATCGCTAAAAATGGATGATAATCCACCTTTCATTTCAATAAGAAAAACTCTTTTGTTTGTAAAAAAGGAATGAGAGAGATATGGATTAGAAAGAAATTTCCCCCTTTCGCTTTATCCTTTATTTCTATGGATCAGACATTTTATTTTATGGAAGAAAAACAAATGGATTTAGTTCATATTCACGAAGCCCTAGATTTTTGGGCCGAGCTGGATTTGAACCAGCGTAGACATATCGTCAACGAATTTACAGTCCGTCCCCATTAACCGCTCGGGCATCGACCCAGGAAGAATTTATTCTAGGGTTTTTTAGAATCTATGATTAACCTCCTTTCATAATACTCCCTACCCCCAGGGGAAGTCGAATCCCCGCTGCCTCCTTGAAAGAGAGATGTCCTGAACCACTAGACGATAGGGGCATCACTTCACTAGACGATAGGGCCATATACAACCGCTCGTCATTATACTATAATGATAGTATGAGCAGTTTTTTGGAATTGTCAATATACTCGAAGAGTATAACTAGATCCAAAGCAAAGAGTCTTTCCTACTTTTCTGTTATGCTTTCTTTCATAGGATTTTTTTTAGTTGATGGTTAGGTTAATTCACGGATCATTCCCTACTTTTTAGGGAAATTCATTTAAAGGGTATAGAATAAGAATAGATTAATAAAAGGGATTCTAGATTAGTTCAGTACAGGTAGTGATTTGATTGATCTAACAGGAAAAAGAGTCCAATTTGATTTCTTTTTTGTAATTTCCACCCCGTGCTTCGTTTAGCGTTCAGACCAAAAATGCATGCATCCCACACTAAGTCATAAAATTCAAGAAAAAATGGAGAAATTTTCAAAAACAAAGAAAAAAAAGTGAATAAATAATAAATTTAGTAGAAAAGTACTTTATCGGATTCGAACCGATGACTTACGTCTTACCATGGCATTACTCTACCACCAAATAAAAAGCCCTTTATCGGATTTGAACCGATGACTTATGCCTTACCATGGCATTACTCTACCACTGAGTTAAAAGGGCTTTTTATTCAATTCAAAAATTAGCCACTTTGATTTCTCATTATGAGTCTACTGCATAATGTACATAATATATGTATATATAGAGATATATGTAGAGATTATATATGTATATATCGAGATATAGAAGTTTATTCATGGCGAGGTTCAAAATCTTGAGAGTTCAAAATCTTGAGAAAATCAAGAAAAATAAGAAAATCTTTCATATTCTCTCTTATCACTTGCACAAAGTAGAGGTTTTTTTCTTTTTTTATTTTTTATATAAAAAAATACATATAATAAAATACGTGAAGAGAGAGTTGACACAATAAAAAATTATTATTAGTATCCGATATACTTGAAGAGGGTAAGTTCATAGGTATGTAAACATGATCTCGGACGACTCACCAAACCAAAGCCCAGAAGTTCTATTTTTTAGAAGAGGAGAACAAATATGTATCAATTGTTGAATCGGATACAACAATGGGCAAAAAAAAAAAGGCCAAAGGGGCAATAAGAGCTGCTGTTAAAAAAACGGTAGACTTTGTTTTTTTTTATCTTTAGGCTATTGACTTTTCACGTGCTCAGAACGTTCTGCAGAATTAGGGACTTTTTTCTTCTATTGGCTGATCTTATGATGAGAACTTTCTCCATTTATGTTTTATTTCTTCTAATTCTAATTGGGTAGGGTATAAAGGAATTCGCGCTCTTCATATACCCATATGGTTGGGTATTAATTTTCAGTGATATACTTCTTGTCTGTTTTGGTGAGAAATTGAAACTATTTTTAACAGGCATCTCTTAGAAAAACCTTCGAGTTCAAAACTTTTCAATTTTTCTTAAAAAGTTTTGGACGGATTTGTTGAAGCGATTTTTAACAGGTACCCCTTCCAAGGAAGGGGGGTACTTGAATATTCTCAAGGGATTATGGTTGGTGCATTTTGAACAAACTATGTTGGAGTTTTAGCAACAATTTGCTTGTAAAAAGTGGGCAGTCGAATTTATACTGCAGAGTATAAAAATTATTCTACTGCCTGCCCAACAAAAAATAATAAACCATACCCTACATACCTAACTCCTCCTGGCTATGGGTTTTCTGTTTCCGAAGATTAGGAAAAAAGGAGGATTCTGGAACCCTAAAGGTTCGATGGTATATGGATATGGAAAATATAAGATTCCCGATCCTAGCGGGAAAAGGAAGGGAACAGATACCCAATATGATTCTTGGGAGGAACATTTGGTAATGGTCTTGGTCCTCTATGCTCTTTTTTATGTGTTCTTAGTTCTATTCATCTTCTTTGATTCTTTTAAACAAGAATCTAATAAACTAGAATTGAGTGGAAAAGAGGAGAAGAAATTGGTAAATGGAGAGGATCGACTAACCAGAGACATTTAGGATCTTCTTTACATCAGGTAAATCCGTCGGGTCCTGTCCGCTTCTCCGTTTAAGTTACGACTCTTTGTTTCTTGCTTCTCTCAAGCCATAGGGAAAGTCTATGATGAATTTTTAAAATGCATCTCACTCTTTCTCTAGGGCTCGGACTTCATGATAAGTGGGGGAAGAAAGAAAACATCTTCCCCAATTTCTTTGTTCAGAATTGAACAAAAAAGAAAAGGAAGAAAGGGATTTATGGGGGCAGTGCTGCTCCCTATATCTCCTAGTGTATATTGTAGGAATAATCAAACTATTCCTTAGAGCAGTCTGGCACACTTACGTCCTCGCAAAACAAATAATGATCATTGTAGTCGTAACCGTAGAATACGAACCTAATCGAAATGCATACATTTGTCTCATACACTATGGGGATGGTGAGAAGAGATATATTTTACATCCCAGAGGGGCTATCTAAACCCTAAAGCTAAAGTAAAGGCCCGCGATCGAAGTACCAACAGCTCACTGTCATGAACCTTCTCCATTTGATTCAATAAGGGGGAATTAGCCTCCTTCTCGAATGGCTACCCTTGACAAAGGGTAGCGTTGGTATCATAATCTACATGTAGCGGGTATAGTTTAGTGGTAAAAGTGTGATTCGTTCTATTAATAACTGAATTTGAAATGATATACTTAAGGCGTCCTTAAGTTTTTTATATTCCGATGAAAACTTTAGTTCTTATAAAGGATTTAATCCTTTTCCTCTCAATAGCATATTGAGGAAGAATATACATTCTCGCGATTTGTACCCAAAAACTAATTGAAATTGCATCCAAAATACAAATTGGATTATGAGTACAGAGTCGCGAAGCATAATTTTGCATTGGATTAAGTATTCCAATTTTTAAAATATGAGTAAAGGATCTATGGATGAAGATACAAAAAAGTTTATTTCCAATCGTAACTAAATCTTCTTTTGTTAAAAAAGGAAATGGAAGCCAAATAGCTAAAAAACGGTAGTTTTGGTTTACTAGAACCATCAGCATATTGTTTCAGCTCGGTGGAAACCTAATTCTTTTCCTCAGGATCTCTTGAATGAAATTAGGGAACGAAGTAAGTAGATTAGATAGATTTAGTAGAATTTCTATCTCCTACTCTATAGGGATCATCTAGAAAGCGGAGAGCTTTGGTTCCATTCAGATAGAAAAGCTGACATAGATGTTAAGTGGTGAGAATATCCATAAAGGAGCCGAATGAAATCAAAATTTCATGTTCGGTTTTGAATTAGAGACGTTAAAACTAATCAACCAACGTCGACTATAACCCCTAGCCTTCCAAGCTAACGATGCGGGTTCGATTCCCGCTACCCGCTCCATTCTGTATAAAAGGACTATTCTATTTGTCTAGACATGGTAGAGTCCTGTATTCAACCTTTTTCGTCCACCAGTTTCCGTCCCTCCAGAGCGGAGTAGAGCAGTTTGGTAGCTCACGAGGCTCATAACCTTGAGGTCACGGGTTCGATTCCCGTCTCCGCACTTAGCAGTCTGTATAAAAGGACTATTCTATTTGTATAGAGTAGAGGGCTGGGCGGTATCCAACCCTTTTTTATTCATTAGTTCCCGGCCCTAAAGGGCCAAATGGAGCAGTTTGCGAAGTCACTTGCCCCTACAAGAAGAACTCTCAAGGCTCCTTCCTACCCTGCAGAAAAGAAAAAAGAAATGAAAGAAAGGCACAGTCTACCTCCCTTCCCTTTAAAAGGAGTTTGCCAGTTGTTTGTCTCGGTGAATCCCCAATTTAGGGAGCCCTGTTGGCGAGTTCGATTCCCGCCTCCGGAGCCCCTTTTTTTGAGTGGGGTGCAAAAGAAGGGTAAGATAGTAAGGGATACGGTACTAGACTAACACCTACTTAATTTAATATAAGTAGTTAAGTAGTCAACTAGACTCAATTTTTTATCATAGTACCTTACTAAATTAAGCTGGCGAGCGGCGGGAATCGAACCCGTATCTTCTCCTTGGCAAGGAGATGTTTTACCATTGAACTACGCTCGCTACGGGATATATTTTATAGGGTATATCCGCCTGGGTCGACCGTCTATGTCTGGGTCGACCGTTTCATTTTCTATTATATTAGAGTTTTCTTTTTTTTAATTGTCTGTCAATCAATATTCTAATGGCAATGGAATTTCATAATAATGAAAGAGAAGAGGTAGCAATTCGGAACGCAAATTGCATTTTAATGCGTCTCACAATTCCAATTTTTTCGAAGAAATGGCCTTTTTATTTATTTTGTATCGGGCTACTAAATACTAAACAAATTTAAGAAATGAGAGAATTCAGAATAGCTACCAGAAAGACTAGTCCAATCCATAATGATGTACCGGAAAATACAACGTTTTTATTATTTGACCAACCATCAGGAGAAGCAAATACAAGGGGTACACTAATTACTAACACTGAGGAAGTCGCAATTAATGCAAAAACAG